AATTCGTGGGCGGTCCTATGAAGAAACACTTATGATACTAGAACTTATGCCTTATCGAGCATGTTATGCCATTTTAAAATTGGTTTATTCTGCAGCAGCAAATGCCAATCACAATAAGGGTTTGAACGAAACAAGTTTAATCATTAGTAAAGCCGAAGTCAACGAGGGCACAACTGTGAAAAAATTAAAGCCCCGGGCTCGAGGACGGGGTTATCCTATAAAAAGATCCACTTGTCATATAACTATTGTATTGAAAGATATATCTTTAGATGAAGAGGAAGAAATAGATAAAAGGAAATTCTATAAATTAGAGCTGAGGAATACTTAAAGGAAGAATATTTTATATTATAAAAAATACAAATACGCTATATTATGTTATGCTTAAAAAAAATCGAATGAATAAAAAAAAAATACAAACAGATGTCACGTTTCACGATATATATAGTAGTGGGGGATTATGGGACAAAAAATAAATCCACTTGGTTTCAGACTTGGTGCAACCCAAGGTCATCATTCTCTTTGGTTTGCACAACCAAAAAATTATTCAAAGGATCTACAAGAAGATCAAAAAATACGAGATTGTATCAAAAATTATGTGCAAAATAATATGAAAATATCCTCTAATGTAGAGGGAATTGCACGTATAGAGATTCAAAAAAGAATTGATTTGATTCAGGTCATAATCTATATGGGATTCCCCAAGTTATTAATAGAAGACAGGACTCGAAGAATCGAAGAATTACAGACGCATGTACAAAAAGAACTCAATTGTGTAAACCGAAAACTCAACATTGCTATTACAAGAATTGCAAATCCTTACGGGCACCCCAATATTCTTGCAGAATTTATAGCCGGACAATTAAAGAATAGAGTTTCATTTCGCAAAGCAATGAAAAAAGCTATTGAATTAACTGAACAGGCAGGTACAAAAGGGATTCAAGTACAAATTGCAGGGCGTATCGACGGAAAAGAAATTGCACGTGTTGAATGGATCCGAGAAGGTAGAGTTCCTCTACAAACCATTCGAGCTAAAATTGATTATTGTTCCTATGCAGTTCGAACTATCTATGGGGTATTAGGCATCAAAATTTGGATATTTGTAGACGAGGAATAATAAGAACTTACTTGACTTATATTTAGTTCTATCTGGTGATAAAACAAAAAATGGCAAACTCTTTCATTCTTTTTCTGGTAAATAATAAAAAAAAAAAAGAACAATTCTATAAGGTTGAATAAAAATTCGATTAATCATTTGATATAATTGCTATGCTTAGTGTGTGACTCGTTGGTTTTTTTAGGGTTGGGATTCAAAAAAATGGACAGCCCATAGTACAAACTGATAACTATAGAACTAATAACCAACTCATCACTTCGTGTTATCTGGATAGAAAGAACCAGTCAAGATATGATATATAAGTCATATCATTGTAGCAACTGAAATCTTTTTTACATAAACAAACAAAAAAAATCTGATTATGGGTTGTAAAGCAATATAAAGTATACAGATAAATGGAAGGGTGAGAGAAAGATAGAAAAAGAATATTAATGATATATAATTCCAATATGTAAGGTCTATGAGTCATCTCATATAAAGGGAATGTAATAAAGCATCAATACTGATTGATCCATAATTAGACAAATCCGTGCATAGAACACAAAATCAAGAGCCCCGAGCCAATAAAGACTGAGAAGGTTGACTCAAGAATAAATTTAATTGGAGGCTCCGTTGTAAAATTCAGACCTAATCATTAATCGAGAAGTGGTGGGAACGACAGAACCTGTGAATGCATAAGATTCTATTGAAAACGAATCCTAATGATTCATTGAGTAGGATGGCGGAACGAACCAGAAACCTATTCATTTATTCTGAGAGGTCATGTCATAGACTAATCTTACAACTGAATGTTGAAAGAGTAAATATTCGCCCGCGAATTTTTTTTATTTCTAAATTTTAGTCGATTCGAAATAAAAGGAAAAACAAAATAAAGATTCATTATAGCGTTCTACCAAAACGACATTATCTATAAATAGAATACGTGTTAAATTATATATTAAAACACAAAAAATTTCTAATTTCTAATCGATTAGATCAAATTTCAAAGAATCCCACGATTCCATATATTATTAACCGTGTATTTTTTTTTGTTTAATTATTTAAAATTGTTTAATTCGCGAGGAGCTGGATGAGAAGAAACTCTCGTGTCCGGTTCTGTAGTAGAGATGGATGGAATTGCTAAACAACCATCAACTATAACCCCAAAAGAACCAGATTCCGTAAACAACACAGAGGAAGAATGAAAGGAATATCTTATCGAGGTAATCGTATTTGCTTCGGTAGATATGCTCTTCAAGCGCTTGAACCCGCTTGGATCACATCTAGACAAATAGAAGCAGGGCGGCGAGCAATGACACGAAATGCACGCCGCGGTGGAAAAATATGGGTACGCATATTTCCAGACAAACCTGTTACAGTAAGACCTACAGAAACACGTATGGGTTCGGGGAAAGGATCTCCCGAATATTGGGTAGCTGTCGTTAAACCCGGTAGAATACTTTATGAAATGAGCGGAGTAGCAGAAAATATAGCTAGAAGGGCTATTTCAATAGCGGCATCTAAAATGCCTATACGAACTCAATTCATTCTTTCTGGATAGGAATGTAGAAACAAACGAAAGGGGTTTTTGGGATGAAAAAAAAACAATTGCAGGTTTCTTTTTTTGTTTTGAACAAATAATATTTCTTTTTTTTTTTTTTATTTATACCTTTGCATTGAAAAAGAAAAAACCGATAAAAAAATGATATGATTCAACCTCAAACCCATTTGAATGTAGCGGATAACAGCGGGGCCCGAGAATTGATGTGTATTCGAATCATAGGAGCTAGTAATCGACGATATGCTCATATTGGTGACATTATTGTTGCTGTAATCAAGGAAGCAGTACCAAATACACCTCTAGAAAGATCAGAAGTGGTCCGAGCTGTCATTGTACGTACTTGTAAAGAACTCAAACGCGACAACGGTATGATAATACGATATGATGACAACGCTGCGGTTGTTATTGATCAAGAAGGAAATCCAAAAGGAACCCGAATTTTCGGCGCGATCGCCCGGGAATTAAGACAGTTAAATTTCACTAAAATAGTTTCATTAGCACCTGAAGTATTATAGGGGAAGACCTTAATATAGTATTTGGGGGAAGACCTTAATATAGTATTTGAATGAAATTGTTAATATAGTATTTGAATGAAATTGATTAAATTTATTTAATTTATTAGTAAATTGTTTATCTATCACGTATATATCTTTAATAATTCATAAATAAAAAAAAAAAAAAAAGAATTCATAAATATTAAATATTAAAAAATTCAGAAAAAAAGAAAAAGAGCATGTTGATTATATCAAAATTCGGGGGAAACAAAAATCTTAGTTTATCATGAGTAAAGACACTATTGCTGACATAATAACCTCTATACGAAATGCTGACATGAATAAAAAAAGAACAGTTCGAATACCATCTACTAACATCACTGAAAATATTGTTAAAATCCTTTTACAAGAAGGTTTTATTGAAAACGTGAGAAAACATCAAGAAAGCAATAAATATTTTTTGGTTTTAACCCTACGACATAGAAGAAATAGGAAAGGACCATATAGAACTGTTTTAAATTTAAAACGGATCAGTCGACCCGGTCTACGAATATATTCTAACTATCAACGAATTCCTAGAATTTTAGGCGGAATGGGGGTTGTAATTCTTTCTACTTCTCGAGGTATAATGACAGACCGAAAGGCTCGACTAGAAGGAATCGGCGGAGAAGTTTTGTGTTATATATGGTAATCTTTCTAATAGCCGACACGGTCATATTTGTGAAAAAAGAGAAAGGACAAGTTTATAATATTATCCCTCTTACATTAGTTGATACTTCAAAGCGGTTTTACCTGGAATGAAACAACAAAAATGGATTCATGAGGGTTTAATTACTGAACAACTTACCGATGGTATGTATCTTCCGGATTCGTTTAGATAACAAAAAAATTATTCTGGTTTTTGTTTCGTAAAGGATTTCATGTAGTTTTATACGTATACTACCAGGAAATAGACTAAAAATTGAGGTAAGTCCTTATGATTCAACCAAAGGGCGTATAATTTAGAGACTCCAAAGCAAAGACTTGAATGATTAGGCGGTTTTTTCAATTTCAACATTCTTTCGTGAGGATACAATTCGAAATTAAAAATTTCAAGAAACTTATTTTCTTCCAATTAAGTAGATTCGGTATTAAAAAAAGGAATGACAAATATGAAAATAAGGGCCTCCGTTCGTAAAATTTGTGAAAAATGTCGATTAATCCGTAGGCGGGGACGAATTATAGTAATTTGTTCTAACCCGAGACATAAACAAAGACAAGGATAATCTTTCTAAAACAAAAAGACTCTCGAAATCTAAAGGACCCGATGTACAGATGTACAAATAAATAAATAAAATAAGTAAAAAAAAAAAAAAAAAACAAAGAATAAGGATCTGTTTTGACATGAAATGGATATATCCATATATCTCTGACTTATATTTATGAGATGATAAAATATGGCAAAACCTATACCAAAAATTGGTTCGCGTAGAAATAGACGTATTGGTTCACGTAAGAATACACGTAGAATTCCCAAGGGAGTTATTCATGTTCAAGCAAGTTTCAACAATACCATTGTGACTGTTACAGATGTACGGGGTCGAGTAATTTCTTGGTCCTCTGCCGGGGCTTGTGGATTCAAGGGTACAAGAAGGGGTACACCATTTGCCGCTCAAACCGCAGCAGGAAATGCTATTCGGACAGTAGTGGATCAAGGTATGCAACGAGCAGAAGTTATGATAAAAGGCCCGGGTCTCGGAAGAGATGCGGCATTAAGAGCTATTCGTAGAAGTGGTATACTATTAAGTTTCATACGGGATGTAACTCCTATGCCACATAATGGCTGTAGGCCTCCTAAAAAAAGACGTGTGTA